GTATGAAGTCTCATATTTGACTCTTTGAGCGGAGCGATAGAGACTCCATTTAACTTAGGTTAATCTAGGCCGAAGGCAGACCTACGTCAAGGTAACCCTTCTTTGAAACACTTTGGTATTGCTCCTGGATCAGAATACAAATAATGAATCAGAGCACGTGGAGCCATCTCATTATCTTCCTGTCAAGAAAAAATATGGTGGACTAGCTGATCTTTATATCAGTTAATGAAAGAGCCCAATGCAAAAAAAAAAAAAATGCATGTTGGGTCTTTGAAACAGTTCGAATCATTTCGATAATCGATTATATTATATATTATATATAATATTATAATATATAATAATATATAATAATAAGTTTGATCTGTTTTACCGAGAAAGTCTACGGTTCGAGTCCGTATAGCCCTATTTGACATTTTTGTATCGTTTTCATTTCCTCATTAGTACTTGTGGCTGGCCTGGACGGTGGGTTGGTCTATAGAAATGGAACCATTCCCAATGCTCACAGCGATCCCTCGGAGCAGGAAAATTAAAACAAAAATGCATTCCAATGGATCCAATAGGATCGGTATTTTCAAATCTCCGATAAACAAACCCATTCTTCCTCATTAATCTTCGTGGGTGAATGACATACGACTTTTTTCTTTCTTCTTTTCTTGTCCATGACATGACCAAAGATTGGGTGATACACCTTTGATTTGGTATACTCAAATCAATTTATGAAGTCAAAATCATAACATGAGCCTGGCTAAAAACTCCAATCTGACCCAGCCAAATCTAATCGAATTAGGAATAGTAAGTCACATGGACCTATTCTTGTTCTTGTATTTGTAGAAAAGCCAGAGTTTCTGAAATGAAGATCCTTAGTAAGTTTCATTGTAAACATTGTCAAAAAAAAAAAAAATAGGATTTTATTCGTATAACCGGCCCAGCAAAGGCAAAGCAAAGGCAAAGCAAGTAGTTATTTTTCTGTTTCTGTACAATACTTCTTTTTTTATTCCAACCTATACTCCAATACAATTGCTCATCATTCCAATTCGACGGATTCCGCCGATGTAGACTTTATGCAAGAAAATGAGGGGCCCATTTGAACTTTCATGAACTAGAAATCTCCCTGACTCATCGCTTTTTGTGGAACAACAACCCCAATGCATTCTTTCAGAGATAGTGAATTGGTCCTGACCTAAATGTATCCACGTTTGCGCCCTATTCTATTTCTATGAGTTGTTTTTGGGGAGACCTTCGGGGTAGTCCAAAGTATCTAATTTGGGTATCGGAACCCTTGAGTTGTTATTAAGTATAAATCTGGGACAAAGAGAGAGAATCTAATCGGTCGATGCATTCTATTTCCGTATCCGTATCGAATCAATAGAAAGAATGATCCTCTACCCGGACCTTAATGAAAAGAATAAGTCAACGCAAACCGAGTAGAATATATCATAACTCCCGAGATAGAAATCTCTAAGCATTCTACTACATCTGACTACTTACTATATTCTAAATCACTAAGAAAAAAGATAAAAATTGAGCCAAGCCAGACCTCTTCTTTGATTTTATCATTATTACATTATTAGATATTTATTTATTATATTAGATTTTATTATATTAGATATTTTAGATATTAATATATTATAATTATATTAATATATTATATTATTATAATAGATATATTATATTATATTATTAATAGATATATTATATTATTAATAGATATATTATATTATAATATTTATAATATTAGATATTAATATATTATATTATATAATATATTATATTATATTATATTAATATATTATATTATATTAATAATTATATTATTATATTATATTATATTATATTAATATATTATATTATATTAATAATTATATTATTATATTAATAATAATTATATTATTATATTAATAATTTAATAATTATATTATTATATTAATATATTATATTATATTAATAATTATATTATTATATTAATAATTATATTATTATATTAATATATTATATTATTATTATATTATTATTATATTATTATTATATTATTATAATTTATTATAATAGATATATTAGATATATTATATAATAGATATATTATATTATAATATATTATAATATTAGATATTAATATATTATATTATATTATATTTATATTATTATAATAGATATATTATATAATATTATATAATAGAATAGATATATTATATAATAGATATATTATATTATTATATTAGATAATATTATTAGATAATATTAGATTAGATAATATTAGATATTTTCGATTAGATTTAGATATTTTAGATATTAATAAAAATATTATATTATATTTTATTTATATTATAATTATATTTTTATATTTATATTTTTTATATTTATATTATATTTTTATATTTATTATATATATTAATATATATTATATATATTAATATATTATATATATTATTATATATATTAATATATTAAAATATATTTTAAAATATATTTTAAAATATATTAATAATTAATATATTAAAAT